CCTCTCGGTCTATGATACCTAAATGAAAGAAAAATCCGGATAAAACCCTTATTTATCTTAACCTTAGGTTAATTTACTTCGCCGAAAGGGAGCAAAATCGGTCGAACCCTTATTCTTATTAGTGTTGATTTTATTTTTGTTAGGTTTAAGTCTGACGAGAATAATATTCTACAACTAGCAATTCATTTATTTTCAAACCGACCCATTTACTATCTATTATTTGATTGACTAATCCTTTATATTGGAATGGTTGAAGAGTCAAATGGTTTGGCAATTCCTCATGAGGGGATGAATCGAGAGAATTTTGAATTAGAGCTTTAGATTTTTGTTCATCCCTCGCCGCAATAGTATCTCGGGGTTTGCAGCGATAACTCGGTATATTTACTATACGACCATTGACTAAAATATGTCTATGGTTAACTAATTGGCGAGCTCCCGGAATAGTCGGAGCCATACCCAAACGAAAAAGAATGTTATCCAGGCGCATTTCAAGTAATTGTAGTAAAACCTGACCTGTTGACCCTTTTGCCTTTCCGGCGATACGAACGTATTTAAGTAATTGTCGTTCTGTAAGACCATAATGAAAACGCAATTTTTGTTTTTCTTCTAGGCGAATACGATATTGGGATTTTTTCCCGGAACGCGATTGGTTTCTAAGATCACTTCCAGCTCTGGGCCTTTTATTAGTTAGCCCTGGTAAAGCCCCCAGGCGGCGTATTTTTTTGAAACGAGGACCTCGGTAACGCGACATAAAGACTCCTTCTTCTTATTTATATTTAATTATTAATTCTTATTGATGAAATTTCATTCTACAGAATAAACCTAAACTAAAAATGAACTAAATTCTAAATAAAGCGAAATTTAATGAAGTATTATTCTATTGTATTATTCTATTAAAGAATAATGAGATGAGTTGGATAAATATCCAGATCTTTATATTCTATATATAGAAAAAGAAAAGGATTCTTTTCGTGAGATAGTTGGAAATTCCTATCACATAATAAATCAATGGCTTTTGCCAAAAGAGGAAGACATTTTTTTTAATATTCTTTGATTTCAAAAATACATTATCAATCATGTAAAACATCGAATAAAATAAATAGAGAAAGGCCGACTATCGGAATCGAACCGATGACCATCGCATTACAAATGCGATGCTCTAACCTCTGAGCTAAGCAGGCTCACATAACATAAATTCGACATGCATAGGAATTCAATAAACTCTTAGAATCTTTGCTATTCACTATTATACTATTTAAATTCTTAGCTATTCATATTCGCTATTCATAATGAATATGAATATATTAAAAATGAATATGAATATATTAAAGAATAGAATATAGAATTTCAAATAACTGTTAAATATTATAGAACATAACAATTAATCTAGCGATATATAATATAATTTCCATTTTTTTTATCACAATTAAATATTCTTTTTTTTTATATGATTTTATTTTTGAATTCAAATCATACAAAAAAAAGAATCGACCGTTCAAGTATTCGAAATTTCATGGGGAAATGAGTGGAAGAGAGACAGATGCATAGTGTATGTATCCACCTATATTGAATTGCGGATACAGAAATGATAAAATCGTTTTTGATTGGACCGAATATGAGCCTCCTATAGATATACAAGATGAAAGAAGATAGACAAGAAATCAAAGACAAAAAGGAGAAAACACTTTTTCGAGACAGGAATCGGTATCTATCTAATGAATTCAACGGTTCCGGTATAAATGAAAGAAAAAAGGGAACGAAATCACAATGATATTTTCATCTCAAAAAGGGGATATGGCGAAATCGGTAGACGCTACGGACTTAATTGGATTGAGCCTTGGTATGGAAACTTACTAAGTGATAACTTTCAAATTCAGAGAAACCCTGGAATTAATAAAAATGGGCAATCCTGAGCCAAATCACGTTTTCCGAAAACAAACAAAGGTTCAGAAAGCGAAAATAAAAAAGGATAGGTGCAGAGACTCGATGGAAGCTGTTCTAACGAATGGAGTTGATTGTCTTACATTAGTAGAGGAATCCTTCTATCGAAACTTCAGAAAAGATGAAGGATAAACCTGTATACATAATACAGAACAATTATTGTGAATCGATTCCATATTGAAGAAAGAATCGAATATTCATTGATCAAACCATTCACTCCATAATCTGATAATCTGAGAGATCTTTTGAAGAACTGATTAATCGGACGAGAATAAAGATAGAGTCCCGTTCTACATGTCAATACCGGCATCAATGAAATTTATAGTAAGAGGAAAATCCGTCGATTTCAAAAATCGTGAGGGTTCAAGTCCCTCTATCCCCAAAAAGACCATTCGGCTCCCTAATTCTTTATCGTATCCTTTTTATTTATCCTTTTTTCGTTAGGGGTTCAAAACTTCTTATCTTTCTCATTCACTACTCTTTATACAAATGGCTCTGAGCGGAAATGCTGTTCTCTCTTATCACATGTGATATATATGATACATGTACAAATGAACAT